TACCATCGTAGCAGCATGTATAAGAGCGGAAATAGGAGTCGGCCCTTCCATTGCATCAGGTAACCATACATGAAGGGGAAATTGTGCAGATTTAGCAATGGCACCAGCAAATAATAGAACAGCGCACAAAGTAACAAATAAAAAATTTACTTCATTATTATAAATCAAGTTATTATTTATTTGGAATAAATCACGAAATTCGAAACTCCCCGTTACCCAATAAAACCCTAAAATGCCTAATAATAAACCAAAATCGCCCACACGATTAGTTACAAACGCTTTTTGACAAGCCTTTGCTGCAACAGGTCGTGTGAACCAAAACCCTATTAATAGATACGAACATATCCCAACTAATTCCCAAAAAATATAAATTTGTATCAAATTTGAACTAGTAACTAATCCCAACATGGAAGTACTGAAAAAACTCATATAAGCAAAAAATCTCAAATATCCGTGATCATGAGACATATAATTATCACTATAAATAAGAACCATAATTCCAACAGTAGTGATTAATATTGACATAATAGAAGTAAGTGGATCAATCAAGTATCCGAATTCTAAAGAAAAATCATTATTGATAATCCAAGACCATACATATTGATAGACAGAACTGCTATTTATTTGCTGAATAGAAAGATTCATGGAAAAAATCATGACTATACTTAACAATAAAACACTTTGAAAAGCCCACATACGACGAAGACTTTTTGTTGCCGTCGGAAAAAGAAGAAGTCCCAACCCTATTAACATAGGAACTGGAAGTGGAAGAAAAGGTATTATCCACGCATATTGATATATCTGTTCCATAAAAAAAGTTTTTTATTCTTAATTAATTGTTTCCGATTCACCGGATTTTACCTCTTTCGAAAAAGTCAATAAAAAATCAATATATGCACTAACTTATTTAATAATTTTAGATTAGTATTTATTCTGAGTCTTTTCAAAATCGTTCAAATATTCAAAACAAGAAGTTATAATTGGTCAAATGATATGACCAAGCGACATATAAAAACATAAAAACAATACTTATTATAGGAAAATGAAAATAGAAATTATTACGATAAATTATCATAATAATAATAAGAATTTCTATTTGTAGAGCAAGAATAAAAATTTGGGCTAAAAAGAGTACTTGATGCTGATATGAATTATAGGATTAACTAAGGTCATCGGTCTAATGAAATCTAATGAAATAAAAATTAGTTAGTTTATTTTTACTCATTAACTAATTCATTATGGGATTCATTGTTTTCCATTTCAATTTATTAGTAAATTTTAGAAGATTATAGATCTAAAATGAACTTTTTTATCGAGAAAGGATAAAAAATGACTGAGATATTTTTTATCAAACCACGTATCCTTTAACAGATTTATTACTAGTCTCACTCGAATTTTAAAATTGAATTTAGGTGTATTTTTTATCAAAACTAAAAAACTCAATTTATTAGGCAAAAGTTTACAAGCCTTTGAAGTATTTTATTACATTTACATGTAAATAAAGTATAGAATAACAAAAAGAAAAGTCTTTTAGGTTTTTTATTGATTTTATTTTGATTTCTATGCCATAGCAGATTCTAAAGATATAACTTTGAGAGATAAACAATGAGAACTAAAAGTTCCAAATGAAAAAATTTAGGTTTTACGAATAGTGTCTGGAATCAAAATTTTGTTATTTCGAGTAATTTTTGATCCAATTTTCACGGATCTTTGACATATCTATATTTATTTTGAATCTTATTTAGAGAAAAAATAGATAATGAATAAGAAATAAGAATTTGTTTTGAACAATAGATGTCTTTCACATCCAACTATAACAATGAGTAACTTCTTCATTTTAAAATGGCGGTTCCAAAAAAACGTACTTCGATATCAAAAAAGCGTATCCGTAAAAATATTTGGAAAAGGAAAGGATATTTGGCAGCGTTAAAAGCTTTGTCATTAGGGAAATCTCTTTCTACCGGGAATTCAAAAAGTTTTTTTGTACGACAAACAAATAAGTCCTAAAATATTGGAATAATTTGTGAATTTCAAAGTTAATATAAAATTAACAATTGTTAGTCCCTATTCTAATCAATATGAAATAGACTCTTAATTATAAGATTATTATAAGATATAAGATTATTATAAGATTATAAGATGTCTAAAAGAGGAATTATTACGTTTTCTTAATTCTAAAAAAATTATTTTTTCTTTTTTTAGTATATTTTCACTCAGATTTTGGTGGTGTGGTGGGGAGTCTTTTTTTCCCCATCGACCTTTTTTTAAAAAAAAAAAATAATTTTTATCTTTCTCGGTAAGGGCAGATATAATATTTTTAGTTCAAATTAATTAATTGTTGAAACTAATGGATTTCATGTTAAAAATTTTTGGATAACTTTCTGACTTCTTACTTTATTGTATTTACTATATGTATTATGTAATGTATTTAACATAAAAAGAACTTAATTGTTGAGATATTATGTACAAATAATGCGTCAATTTGGAGTAATCCAAAATA